AGGATTCATTGAGATTCTCAAATTTTGAAGATACTTTTTCGAATGAGCCGAGCCACTAGGATGAAACTAAAAGAGTTCCGCATTATGAACTATGTACCGCGCACATCACTTAGATGGGCTATAGAAAGTAACATAGGAGGAAATGAAGAAATAGAATCTGAAAAAAATATAGAAGGAAATGAAAGAGGATCATATTCTATTTGTACTGTATCTGAAATGAACTTTGGCTATTCCCATCCCTCAACTCCTCTAGACTATACTTTTTCTCTTTCAACTAACTAATTTAGCCTTTCGAATATGTATAAAGTATTAACGTTTTTTTTGAACAAAAGGAGACACAGTATGAACAAATAAAAAAACAAGAGGAAACAAAATGGAATTCTTTTGTATACTTTATATACATATGATATATATAAGGGGTATATCTCCGACATTTAGATGGATAAATATGTATCATGATTTATACTATTAATGAATATGTATGTCGACCCATATCAATTAATTTTTAGAATATATACTCATACAAATTACTCATGTGCCAGGAACCAGATTTGAACTGGTGACACGAGGATTTTCAGTCCTCTGCTCTACCAGCTGAGCTATCCCGACCATTCACGACGCATCATCCTCATTTTATTTTAATATAGGACTTGGGTCTATGTCAATTAGTCAATTAGAAAAACGAAAAAGTATTACAAAGTATTATACAGGATCTAATAGAATTTCTTGGATCTTCAAAAATAAATTTTCAAAGTTTCAGTACAGTACAAGTAATGATATGTATTGTTAATTATTCAAATTTAATGGATTCCTTGCTCAAATCATTTGTACTGTACGCGTATCATATATATCACACACAAGTCTTGTGATAAGAAAAAAATTTTCGCTCAGATCCATTTGTGAAAGAAAAGAGTAGAATGAGAATGAATGATAAATATAACGAATTTTGATTTGAATCGCTAACAAAATGATAAAATGAAAATAAATAATTAGGGAGTCAACCGGGTCGTTTTGGGGATAGAGGGACTTGAACCCTCACGATTTCTAAAGTCGACGGATTTTCCTCTTACTATAAATTTCATTGTTGTCGATATTAACATGTATAATGGGACTCTATCTTTATTCTCGTCCGATTAATCAATTATTAAAAAGATCTATCAGACTACGGTGGAGTGAATGGTTTGATCAATGAATATTCGATTCTTTTTTCAATTTTTAATCGATTCACAACAAGTCTTTCATTTTTCATATAAATATAAAAAAATACAGATTTGGGTCGTCATTAATCATTTTGAGATAGTATTTCAGTACTATACGTATGTATATAGGTTTATCCTTCATCCTTGCTGAAGTTTCGATGGAAGGATTCCTTTACTAACACAATGCAGCCAACTCCATTTGTTAGAACAGCTTCCATTGAGTCTCTGCACCTATCCTTTTTTATTTTCGGTTTATGAAACCCTTGTTTATTTTCATAAAACAGGATTTGGCTCAGGATTGCCCATTTTTAATTCCAGGGTTTCTCTGAATTTGAAAGTTCTCACTTGGTAGGTTTCCATACCAAGGCTCAATCCAATTAAGTCCGTAGCGTCTACCAATTTCGCCATATCCCCTCTTTTTTTTTGATGTGATTAAGATCACATCATGATGCCGCCCCCCCCCTTTTCTTTCATTTCTATTATACTGGACCGGTTGAATTCATTAGATACCGGTTCCTATATTGAAGAGTTTTTTCTACTATTTGATTTCTTGTATATTTTCTTTCATCTCTATCGGAGACCCGTATTTGGTCCAATCAGAAATGATTCTATCATTTCTATATCATCAATTCAATATAGATCGCATAACATATATATTATAGTATAATATATATTTATTATACTTATATATGCCCCTATTTCTACCGTTTTTAGCGTGAAATTTTAAATACTTGAACGGTCTATTCTTTTTTTTTTTTTTTCGTCTTAACTTTCACCTTTCCGAATGAAACCAGAGGAGTGTTTCATTATGATCTGGATTGCGCTTTTATCTTTCATGTTATTCTTAGGGCAGGCCTTCTATAACATAACAAAAAAAAACATTATAACATAACAAAAAAACGAAAAGGAAGATTTGAGTATTATTAATTAAAATGAATAGCCATAACTAAAACTAATAAAATGGCTATACCTAACCATTCCGTTAATTTCGAATTAGAAGAGAATTCAAAATAAAATTATTTATTAATTAAATATGAAATTATTTCGAATTATATATAATAAATAATAATATTATAAGATTGTAATATACAATAAATATAGAAATAGCAATAAATATAGAAATAGAATAAGATTCTAAACTTAATTACATTACTTTACTCGATTTTATTTAAAATGATATATTAAAATATATTTTCAAATTAAATTAAATTAAAATGAAATATATATATTTCTATATATAAAATATATATGATCCATTATGAAATATAATAAAATTATGTAATAAAAAATAGTAAACATAGAATAGTAAAAAAAATCTTACCATCTAATTAAGCTAATTAAGATATTTATTATTGATAAACATATATTTGATATTTGAGAAATAGATCAAAATTTTATATCGCGATATTTAATAATATCGCTATATTAATAGGTATGTTCTATAATATTCAAATATCCAATATGTTTGGAAATTCTAAAATTCTATTTTCTATTCTTCCTTATTTTTGATATTTCTATTTTTCTATATATCATATTTCTTATGAAATAGCTAAGAATGAACAGTTAATATCTCAGTAGTTTACTAAATTAGTATACGTGTACAATTTATGTTATGTGAGCCCGCTTAGCTCAGAGGTTAGAGCATCGCATTTGTAATGCGATGGTCATCGGTTCGATTCCGATAGCCGGCTTTTCTCCGTTTGTTTGATTTTTGATTTTTTACATAATTGATAATGTGAAATCAAAGCGAAAAACTTCTTTCCCTTTTCCCAAGGGTCACCCTATCATCTCGTAGGAACTTCCAATTATGAATAAAAATGGGATTGGAGGAGTTCGGTCTCTGTAGAACAAATCAATCAAGAAAAGAACCCTGAATTTTTATTATTATTATTTAAAATTCTTTTTATTTATATAATACAATTATTTATATACAATAAGGTCCGGATATTGATACAATTCCTCTAATTATTCTTTGTAATACAATACTTCAGTAAATTTCGATTAATTTATCATATTTTAGTTTAGTTTTAATTTTGTTTTATGAAATTTCATAAAAAAATAAGGAGTCTTTATGTCACGTTACAGAGGGCCTCGTTTCAAAAAAATCCGTCGTCTGGGGGCTTTACCGGGACTAACTAGTAAAAAGCCTAGAGCCGGAAGCGATCTTAGAAACCAATCGCGCCCCGGAAAAAAATCTCAATATCGTATTCGTTTAGAAGAAAAACAAAAATTGCGCTTTCATTATGGTCTTACAGAACAACAATTACTTAAATACGTTCGTATCGCCGGAAAAGCCAAAGGATCAACAGGTCAGGTTTTACTACAATTACTTGAAATGCGTTTGGATAACATCCTTTTTCGATTGGGTATGGCTTCGACTATTCCTCAAGCCCGCCAATTAGTTAACCATAGACATATTTTAGTTAATGGTCGTATAGTAGATATACCAAGTTATCGCTGTAAACCCCGAGATATTATTACAGTGAGGGATGAGCAAAAATCTAGGGCTCTGATTCAAAATTATCTTGATTCATCCCCCCGCGAGGAGTTGCCAAACCATTTGACTCTTCACCCATTCCAATATGAAGGATTCGTCAATCAAATAATAGATAGTAAATGGGTCGGTTTGAAAATAAATGAATTGCTAGTTGTAGAATATTACTCTCGTCAGACTTAACCCCAACTAAAATAACAAGGGTTCGGACAATTTTGACCTCTCCATTTTGGCTTAAGTAAAGGGACCCGGGGTAAGTAAGGTAAGGGGTTTGATCTGGGGATTTTGATCTCATTCATGTATCATAGATCGGTAGGGGATTTTCATTCCTTGTCCATTTTGCCCAGTATTTTTCGTACCACAGAAGATTTGGATTAGGAATACATAATCGATATCAAAGAAAAGAAAGGTCTAACTGTTGGAGTATACATTCTTATTTGATGCATTGCAGTCAGTAACATTGGTGAATTAGGTGAAGAGTACGGAAAGAGAGGGATTCGAACCCTCGGTAAACAAAAGTCTACATAGCAGTTCCAATGCTACGCCTTGAACCACTCGGCCACCTCTCCTACATAATGATTATGGCCAAAAAACCGAGTTAATAGTGAGTCATTCATATTATTTTGGATAGGTATCTACATTGAATTAAAATTATTAAAAAATTGAACTCTAAAAATAGAAAACTTTTCATCAAAGACAAATCCTTCCGCATAAATCTTTTTTGTGAAAAATTGTAAAATAAAGATATATCTATTCATGTTTGCGAAGATGGGGTTTCCGCCCTTTCTAATATTTATACCGGATTTAATCTCTCAATTGAAACGAATTCAACGATTGATCCATTTTTTTAGACTGTGTTTAATGGATATCTTTAGATCATTATTCAATTTTCATAAAAATTCTAAAATGCCTTTCCAGTTTTAGATTTTTCAACAACAACTCCTTACTCCAACTTCTTAACCCATAGATTGATTTCAAATTCATGAACCGTCCCCCGGATTTTTTTTTTTTTTTTTTATTGATTCCTGTCAAAACGAAACAATTTGAGTATGAGTAAAAGGTCTTCCTTTTTATTTTAATGAATCCGTTTTTATGTTATTTCGTACTGTACAATTCCTTTGTTTGTGGGATCATTTTCTCACGAAATGAAATTAAAATAAATTATAGAATGGATTAATACACCTATGTCTAGATCTGGGATAAATGGAAATTTTATTGATAAAACCTTTTCAATTGTAGCCAATATCTTATTACGAATAATTCCGACAACTTCGGGAGAAAAAGAGGCATTCACCTATTACAGAGAT